AATGAATTGCCTGACAAAAAGGATTACCTTGATAGGGTAAATCATAAAGATTTAATGCTTTATTCATTATTTATATTTAATAGAATTAAACTATTTCCAAAAGCTTCAAAAACTTTTGTGCATCATACACCAAAATATAAAAAGATAAGCTAATTAAGCTATTGGGTTCATACCCCACTTATAAAGGTTATAATCCTTTTCTTTTTAATTAAAAAAATTTCCAATAATATTTTTTTTATTATATTAATTTCTGGGTCTTTAATTACTATTTCTGCTAATTCTTGATTAGGAGCATGAATAGGATTAGAAATTAATTTACTTTCATTTATTCCCTTAATAAATGAAGGTAAAAAAAATCTAATAACTTCAGAAAGTAGATTAAAATATTTTTTAACTCAAGCTTTTGCTTCTTCAATTCTATTATTTGCAATTATTTTAATAATAATATTTTTTAATAGAAATTGAATAATTAATAGTAATTTTAATAATTTATTAATTTTATCTACATTATTATTAAAAAGAGGAGCAGCTCCTTTTCATTTTTGATTTCCTGGAGTAATAGAAGGATTATCTTGAATTAATAGACTTATTCTTATAACTTGACAAAAAATTGCTCCATTAATATTAATTTCTTATAATTTAAATTATAATTTTTTCTTATTTACTATTTTACTTTCTATAATTATTGGAGCATTTGGAGGATTAAACCAAACTTCTTTACGTAAATTAATAGCTTTTTCTTCAATTAATCATTTAGGGTGAATACTTTTAGCTATAATAAATAATGAGTTATTATGAATAACTTATTTTATTTTATACTCAATTTTATCAATTTCAATTGTTTTAATATTTAATAATTTTAAATTATTTCATTTTAATCAAATTTTTAATTTATCTTTAATAAATCCTTATATTAAATTTTTTATATTTTTAAATTTATTATCATTAGGAGGATTACCCCCCTTTTTAGGATTTTTACCAAAATGATTAGTTATTCAAAATTTAGTAGAAATAAATCAAATATTTGTATTATTTATTGCTGTTTGTCTAACATTAATTACTCTTTATTATTATTTGCGAATATCTTATAGTATTTACATATTAAATTATAACAAAAATTCTTGATTATTAATCAACCAATATAACACTAATAATATAACATTAATTTTAACTATAAATTTTATTTCTATTATAGGATTATTGATAATTACATTAATTTATATAATTTTATAATAAGAATTTAAGTTAAATAAACTAATAGCCTTCAAAGCTGAAAATATTTGTATTAATCTTTTAATTCTTAAACTTTAATAATTAAAAAATTATTCCTTTAGAATTGCAGTCTAATATCATTATTGAATATAAAGTTTGATTAAAAAGAATAATTCTTATATATAAATTTACAATTTATCGCCTAAACTTCAGCCATTTAATCGCGACAATGGTTATTTTCAACAAATCATAAAGATATTGGAACATTATATTTTATTTTTGGAGTTTGATCTGGAATAGTGGGAACTTCTTTAAGAGTTTTAATTCGTACTGAACTTAGACACCCAGGAATATTTATTGGAAATGATCAAATTTATAATGTAATTGTTACTGCTCATGCTTTTATTATAATTTTTTTTATAGTAATACCAATTATAATTGGAGGATTTGGAAATTGATTAGTACCCTTAATACTTGGAGCACCTGATATAGCTTTTCCTCGAATAAATAATATAAGTTTTTGAATATTACCCCCTTCTTTAACACTACTACTTTCTAGTTCTATAGTAGAAAATGGAGCTGGAACTGGATGAACTGTTTATCCTCCTCTTTCTTCTGGAACTGCTCATGCTGGGGCTTCAGTTGATTTAGCAATTTTTTCTTTACATTTAGCTGGAATTTCTTCTATTTTAGGGGCAGTAAATTTTATTACAACTGTAATTAATATACGATCAGCTGGTATTACTCTTGACCGACTTCCTTTATTTGTATGATCAGTAGTAATTACAGCTATTTTATTACTTCTTTCTTTACCAGTATTAGCCGGAGCTATTACTATATTATTAACAGATCGAAATTTAAATACATCTTTCTTTGACCCAATTGGAGGAGGAGACCCAATTTTATATCAACATTTATTTTGATTTTTTGGTCATCCAGAAGTTTATATTTTAATTCTTCCAGGATTTGGAATAATTTCTCATATTATTACACAAGAAAGAGGGAAAAAGGAAACTTTTGGTACTTTAGGAATAATTTATGCTATATTAACAATTGGTTTATTAGGATTTATTGTATGAGCTCATCATATATTTACAGTTGGTATAGATGTTGATACTCGAGCTTATTTTACATCTGCAACTATAATTATTGCAGTACCTACGGGGATTAAAATTTTTAGTTGATTAGCCACTCTTCATGGGACACAATTAACATATAGCCCTGCTTTATTGTGATCTTTAGGATTTGTCTTTTTATTTACAGTTGGAGGATTAACTGGGGTAGTTTTAGCTAATTCATCAATTGATATTGTTCTTCACGATACATATTATGTAGTAGCTCATTTCCATTATGTATTATCTATGGGGGCTGTATTTGCAATTATAGCAGGATTTATTCATTGATATCCATTATTAACTGGAATAATTATAAATCCTTCTTGACTAAAGGCTCAATTTGGAATAATATTTATTGGAGTTAATTTAACTTTCTTCCCCCAACATTTTCTTGGATTAGCTGGAATACCTCGACGTTATTCTGATTTTCCAGATAGCTATCTAACTTGAAATATTGTTTCTTCTCTAGGAAGAATAATTTCTTTATTTGCTATTATTTTCTTTTTATTTATTATTTGAGAAAGTATAATTACACAACGAACTCCTTCATTCCCTATACAATTATCATCATCTATCGAATGATATCATACCCTTCCTCCTGCAGAACATACTTACTCAGAATTACCTCTTCTTTCTTCTAATTTCTAATATGGCAGATTAGTGCAATGAATTTAAGCTTCATATATAAAGATTATTATCTTTTATTAGAAAATGGCAACATGAATAAACCTAGGACTTCAAGATAGTTCCTCTCCTTTAATAGAACAATTAAATTTTTTTCATGATCATACTTTATTAATTTTAATTATAATTACTGTTATAATTGCATATATTATATTTATATTATTTTTTAATAAATTTACAAATCGATATTTACTTCACGGACAAACAATTGAAATTATTTGAACTATTCTTCCTGCAATTATTTTAATATTTATTGCTTTCCCCTCTTTACGACTTCTTTACCTAATAGATGAAATTAATTCCCCTTTAATTACTTTAAAGGTTATTGGGCATCAATGATACTGAAGTTATGAATATTCAAATTTTTTAAATTTAGAATTTGATTCATATATAATTCCAACTAATGAATTAGACATTAATGGATTTCGTTTATTAGATGTTGATAATCGAATTATTCTTCCAGTAAATAATCAAATTCGAATTTTAGTGACTGCTACTGATGTTATTCATTCATGAACAGTTCCTTCTATAGGAGTAAAAATTGATGCTACTCCTGGACGATTAAATCAAACTAATTTTTTAATAAATCAACCCGGATTATTCTATGGACAATGTTCAGAAATTTGTGGAGCAAATCATAGTTTTATACCAATTGTTGTTGAAAGAATTCCAATAAATTATTTTATTAAATGAGTTTCTTCTCAAATAAATTCATTAGATGACTGAAAGCAAGTAATGATCTCTTAAATCATAATATAGTAAATTAGCACTTACTTCTAATGAGATTACAATTATTAAAAAATTAGTTTAACCAAAACCTTAGTATGTCAAACTAAAAAAATTAGTTTAATCTAATATTTTTTAATTCCTCAAATAGCCCCAATTAGTTGATTAACTTTATTTTTTATTTTTTCAATTACATTAGTAATTTTTAATGTAAAAAATTACTTCTGTTTTTCTTATAATTCAAGTGAATCTTCCCAAAATTTAAATATTAAACAACATAAATTAAACTGAAAATGATAACAAATTTATTTTCTGTATTTGACCCTTCAACTACTATTTTTAATATATCATTAAATTGACTTAGTACTTTTATTGGTCTTTTAATTATTCCTTCAACATTCTGATTAATACCTAATCGATTTCAAATTATTTGAAATAATATTTTATTAACTCTTCATAAAGAATTCAAAACTCTTTTAGGCCCAAATGGACATAACGGAAGAACTTTAATATTTGTATCCCTATTTTCTTTAATTATATTCAATAATTTTTTAGGATTATTCCCATATATTTTTACTAGTACAAGTCATTTAACTTTAACTTTAACCTTAGCTTTCCCATTATGATTAAGTTTTATACTTTACGGTTGAATTTGTCATACTCAACACATATTTGCCCATTTAGTACCTCAAGGTACTCCCCCTGTATTAATACCATTTATAGTTTGTATTGAAACAATCAGAAATGTAATTCGCCCTGGAACTTTAGCTGTACGACTTACAGCTAATATAATCGCAGGACATCTTTTAATAACTCTTTTAGGAAATACTGGCCCTATATCAACATCCTATATTATTTTATCTTTAATTTTAATTACTCAAATTGCTTTATTAGTACTTGAATCAGCCGTAGCTATTATTCAATCTTATGTATTTGCTGTTTTAAGAACTTTATATTCAAGCGAAGTAAATTAATTTATGTCAACACATGCAAATCACCCCTTTCATTTAGTAGACTATAGCCCCTGGCCATTAACAGGGGCTATCGGAGCTATAACAACAGTTACAGGACTTGTTCAATGATTTCATCAATATGATAACTCTTTATTTTTATTAGGTAATATCATTACTATATTAACAATATATCAATGATGACGAGATATTTCTCGAGAAGGAACATTTCAAGGTCTTCATACAATCCCCGTAACATTAGGATTACGATGAGGAATAATCTTATTTATTATTTCAGAAGTATTTTTTTTTATCTCATTTTTTTGAGCTTTTTTTCATAGTAGTTTATCCCCAACTATTGAATTAGGAATAGTTTGACCTCCTGTTGGAATTATTCCCTTTAATCCTTTTCAAATTCCTTTACTTAATACAGCTATTCTTTTAGCATCAGGAGTAACCGTTACATGAGCCCATCACAGATTAATAGAAAATAATCATACTCAAACTATTCAAAGTTTATTTTTTACTGTTATTTTAGGAATTTATTTTTCAATTCTTCAAGCTTATGAATATATTGAAGCGCCCTTTACAATTGCTGATAATGTTTATGGATCTACATTTTTTGTTGCTACAGGATTTCATGGACTTCATGTATTAATTGGAACATCATTTTTATTAATTTGTTTATTCCGACATTTAAATTATCACTTTTCTAGAAGCCATCACTTTGGATTTGAAGCAGCAGCTTGATATTGACATTTTGTTGATGTAGTTTGATTATTTTTATACATTTCTATTTATTGATGAGGTAATTAATTTATATAGTATATAATTGTATGTGTGACTTCCAATCACAAGGACTAAATAATTTTAGTATAAATAATTATAATATTACTATTTATAAGAATAATTATTTTTATTATTACTATTATTGTAATAATACTTGCAACAATTCTATCAAAAAAAACCATTACAGATCGAGAAAAATCTTCTCCTTTTGAATGTGGATTTGATCCAATAAATTATTCTCGTTTACCTTTTTCATTACGATTTTTTTTAATTGCTATTATTTTTTTAATTTTTGATGTAGAAATTGCTTTAATTTTACCTATAATTTTAATTATTAAAACATCAAATTTAATTAATTGATCAATTACTAGCCTATTTTTTATCTTTATTTTATTAATTGGATTATACCATGAATGAAATCAAGGAGCATTAGAATGAAATAATTAAATATGAAGCGATTTATTGCAATTAGTTTCGACCTAATCTTAGGTGAAATTCACCCATATTTTAGGGTAATAGTTAATTATAACATTTAATTTGCATTTAAAAAGTATTGAATCTAATTCAATTTACCTTAATTAATTGAAACCAAAAAGAGGTATATCACTGTTAATGATATCATTGAATAATTACTATATTCCAATTAAGAAATATAAATGGAATTAAACCATTAAAGAAAAAAGTTAGCAGCTTTTTCTTGATCAACATATTTCTTTATATAATTATTAATATTTATATAGTTTAAAAAAAACATTACATTTTCACTGTAAAAATAAAAATTTATTTTTTATAAATATTTAAAAATTACAATAATTTCCCTAACATCTTCAGTGTCATGCTCTAAATATAAGCTATTTAAATTTATTAATTAATTTAAAAATATTATTATTACTACTAAAATAATTACTAATAATATATATCTTAATAAATAAATTTTTAAATTATTATTTTGAAACTCTTGGACATATAATGAATAATTTTTCAATTGATTATATAATATTTGACCACCAAAATATTCGCTTCATCCCTGATCAAATCTTTTAAATGAATATATCCCTAAAATTAATGGTCATTTAATTACTCCAACAGTAGAAATTAAAGGTATAAATCATATTCTACCAGAAAAATAACTAAAATTATAGTATTCTATTGATTTATTAAAAAAAAATAATTTAACATTTCTAATTAAATACCCTCTAAAACCTCCCATTAAACATACTATTAAAGTTAATAACTTCATATAAAAAGGTAAACAAATTATTTCAGGATTAAAAAATATTAATCAATTTAACATTCTTCCCCCAATAATAGCTATAATTATTAAAAAAAAAATTCTAAAAGATATAGTTCATCCCTTATCATTTAATATATTTAAAGAAGTTATATTAAAATCCCCAGTCATTGAATAATAAACTAATCGAAAGGAATAACATACTGTTAACCCAGTAGAAAAAAAAAAAAGAAAAAAAGAAAAAAAATTTATATAAGATAACATAACTGTTTCTAAAATTAAATCCTTAGAATAAAACCCTGCTAAAAATGGTATTCCACACAAAGCTAGATTTGCAATATTAAAACATCTACAAGTTAAAGGTATTCTTATTCTTAATCCCCCTATAAACCGAATATCTTGGGCATTTTTTGTATTATGGATAATCACTCCAGCACATATAAATAATAATGCCTTAAATAAAGCATGTGTTAATAAATGAAAAAAAGCTAACTTATAAAACCCTATAGATAAAATTCTTATTATTAACCCTAATTGACTTAATGTAGATAAAGCAATAATCTTCTTTAAATCAAATTCAAAATTAGCGCCTAATCCTGCCATAAATATAGTTAATCCAGATACTAATAATAAAAATTGGCCTAATTTTGAATTTTCTAATAAAATATTAAATCGAATTAATAAATAAACCCCCGCAGTTACTAAAGTAGAAGAATGAACTAAAGCAGAAACAGGTGTTGGTGCTGCTATAGCTGCAGGTAATCAAGAAGAAAAAGGAATTTGAGCACTTTTAGTTATAGCGGCTAATATAACTAACCCTCCAATAATTATTATTTCAAAATTATTTTTTATTATATCTAAATAAAAAATATAATTTCATCTTCCATAATTTAATATTCAAGCAATAGCCAATAATAAAGCTACATCTCCAATTCGATTAGAAAGAGCAGTTAATATCCCAGCATTATAGGACTTCACATTTTGAAAATAAATAACTAAACAATAAGAAACTAATCCTAATCCATCCCAACCTAATAAAATTCTAATTAAGTTAGGACTAATAATTAATATTATTATTGATATTACAAATATTAATACTAACAAAATAAATCGATTAACATTAAAATCTTCAGCCATATATTGATTACTATAAAAGATTACTAAAGAAGAAATTAATAACACAAAAGATATAAATATTAATCTCATTCAATCAAACAAAAAAGTTATTACAATAGATATTGAATGTAAAGAAACAATTTCCCATTCAATAAAATAAATTAAATCCATTAATAAAAATTTTAATCTCAAAATAAATAAAATAAATCTAATAGAAATTAAAATATAAAATCTATTTTTACAATAATTAACTAAATAATTCACGATCTAAAATGAATAATATCATATCATTGACACCACAAATCAATATTTTTTTTTAAACTATTTAAATCATTAAATTCATAATATACAAAAATTTCTTTTTATAATTAATAAATTTAATGGCAATCAATGTAATATTAATAATAAAAATTCCCGAACTCTTCCTGAAGAAAAAAAATGCACTCCTGAATAAATCTTTCCATGTTGTCTATACGCAAATAAAAATAAAGTATAAGCTGCACTAAAAAAAGATAATAAAGCTAAACTAATTATTGTTAATCAAGATCAACTAACAATTCTATTTAATAAAGAGATTTCCCCTAATAAATTTAAAGTTGGAGGAGCTGCTATATTTCCAGAACATAATAAAAATCATCATAAAGATAAACTTGGCATAAAATTTAATATCCCCTTATTAATTAATAATCTTCGTCTTCCTATTCGCTCATAAGAAATATTAGCTAAACAAAATAGACCTGAAGAACAAAGTCCATGAGCAATTATTAAAGTATAAGAACCATTTAATCCTCAATAAGTTATTGTTATTAAACCTCTTAAAACAATACCCATATGAGCAACAGAAGAATAAGCAATTAAAGCCTTTAAATCTATTTGTCACAAACAAATTAAACTAACTAAAACTCCCCCAATTAATCTAATTCTAATTCAAATAAAATTAAATTTTGTTCCTAAAATTTGTATTATTGAAAATACTCGTAATAAACCATATCCCCCTAATTTTAATAAAACACCCGCTAAAATTATAGACCCTGATACAGGGGCTTCAACATGAGCCTTCGGCAATCATAAATGAACTAAAAATATTGGTATTTTTACTAAAAAAGCAAATACTATACATAAATATAAAAAATCTAAATTATATAGACTTTTGTAGCTTAATATAATAAAATTTATTGTATAATTATCATTTTTAATATAAAAAATACCAATTAATAAAGGCAATGAAGCCAATAAGGTATAAAATAATAAATAAATCCCAGCTTGTAACCGTTCAGGTTGATAACCCCAACCTAAAATCAAAAATAAAGTAGGAATTAAACTTCTTTCAAAAAATAAATAAAATATAAATATACTTATAGAACTAAAAGTAAAAACTAATATTAATAATAAAAAAATAATTATAAATAAAAATAAATTAATATAATTATCATAACGAACTACACCTTCTCTAGCTATTAAAATTAAACCACAAATCCAAAAACTTAATAAAATTAATCCATAAGAAATCATATCTATCCCAAAATAATAAGAAATATCACAAAAATAATAGTTTGATCTAATTTTAATTATAAATAATCCTGTTGCTAAAAAAATTAAATTCTGAACCATTCAATAAATATTTTTTTTAAAAAGTAAAAAAAATATAAATATAAGTATAAAAATAAATTTTAACATTGTAAAATAGAAAAACTCTGAAAATAATCATTACCATGAGTTCGAATTATCGATACTAAAATAGATAAACCTAAAACTCCTTCACATACACAAAAAGTTAAAAAAAATATACTAAAATAACTCTCATAATTTATAAAATTTAGATATAAAAATAATAATATAAATAATATTAATACTATAAATTCTAATCTTAATAATGTACAAAGAAGATGTTTTCGTCTAGAAATAAAAACAATACACCCAAAAATAAATATAATAATTATTAAATAATATATATATAAATTTATCATTAGTTTTAATAGTTTAAAAAAAACATTAGTCTTGTAAACTAAAAATAAAAATATTTTTTTTAAAACTTCAAGAAAAAAGATACTTCCTTTTCATTAACTCCCAAAGTTAATATTTTATTATAAACTATTTCTTGATATTATAATATTAATTATATTAATTTCTTTTATTATTATAGTTTTATTTTTATACAAATAAAACACCCTCTTGCTATAGGACTAATATTATTAATTCAAACATTTTTAACTTCTTTATTAACAGGAATATTCATAAAAACATTTTGATTTTCATATGTTTTATTTTTAATTTTTATAGGAGGAATACTAGTATTATTTATTTATGTAACCTCTCTTTCATCTAATGAAATATTCTCTTTATCAATAAAATTAATTTTTATCAGTATTTTTACAATTACATCATTTTTAATATTTTATTTATTTTTTGATAAATCAATTATTGAACCTTTTATTAATAATAATGAAATAATAAAATTGCCTATTATAAATAATTTAATAATAGAAGATACAATTTCATTAAATAAAATATATAACTTTCCAACTAATTTAATTACTTTATTATTAATTAATTATTTATTTTTAACTTTATTAGTAACAGTAAAAATTACAAAAAAAAATTATGGCCCACTACGACCAATAAATTAATGACTAAATCATTACGAAAAACCCACCCCTTATTAAAAATAGCTAATAATGCTCTAGTAGATTTACCAGCTCCTTCTAATATTTCAGCCTGATGAAATTTCGGATCATTATTAGGATTATGCTTAATTATTCAAATTTTAACAGGATTATTTTTAGCAATACATTATACAGCAGATATCGAAACTGCTTTTAACAGAGTAAACCATATTTATCGAGATGTAAATAATGGTTGATTTTTACGAATTTGTCACGCTAACGGAGCTTCATTTTTTTTTGCTTGTCTATTTATTCATGTTGGTCGAGGAGTTTATTATAATTCTTATTTATTTATCCCAACATGAATAATTGGAGTAATTATTTTATTTATAGTAATAGCAACAGGATTTTTAGGATATGTTTTACCTTGAGGTCAAATATCTTTTTGAGGAGCTACTGTAATTACTAACCTTTTATCGGCTGTCCCATATTTAGGAACAGATCTAGTTCAATGAATTTGAGGAGGATTCGCTGTTGATAACGCAACTTTAACTCGATTTTTTACTTTTCATTTTATTTTACCTTTTATTGTATTAGCTTTAACTATAATTCATCTTTTATTCTTACACCAAACAGGATCTAATAATCCATTAGGATTAAATTCTAATGTTGATAAAATTCCTTTTCACCCTTATTTTATTTATAAGGATATTGTTGGATTTGTTATTTTTATATGAATTTTAATTGGATTTATTTGAAAATTTAATTATTTACTAATAGATCCTGAAAATTTTATTCCAGCTAATCCTTTAGTTACTCCTGTTCATATTCAACCTGAATGATACTTTTTATTTGCATACGCAATTCTACGATCAATTCCCAATAAATTAGGAGGAGTAATTGCTTTAGTTCTATCAATTGCAATTTTAATAATTCTACCATTTACACATGTTAGTAAATTCCGTGGATTCCAATTTTATCCATTAAATCAAATTTTATTTTGAAACATAGTAATTATTGCTTCTCTTTTAACATGAATTGGAGCCCGACCTGTAGAAGACCCTTATGTATTAACAGGTCAAATTTTAACAGTTTTATATTTCTCTTATTTTATCATTAATCCCTTATTATCTAAATATTGAGATAAATTATTAAATTAATTAATAAGCTTTTATAGCATATGTCTTGAAAACATAAGAAAGAAGTAAATCCTTCTATTAATTTTAATACTAAAAATTATTCATTAAAATAATAAAGATAAAATAAAAATTTTTAAACCAATAAAAAAAAATAAATAATTTAAAGATATAGGCAAAAATCTTTTTCAAGCCAAATATATTAACTTATCATATCGAAATCGAGGTAAAGTTCCCCGCACTCAAATAAATAAAAAAGAAATTATAGTTAATTTTAAAAAAAATAAAATTCTATAAATATCACTACCTAAAAAAATTACTCTAAATAATATACTTATAAATAAAATTCTTGAATATTCAGCTAAAAAAATTAAAGCAAATCCCCCTCTTCTATACTCTACATTAAATCCAGAAACTAATTCAGATTCTCCTTCAGCAAAATCAAAAGGAGTGCGATTAGTTTCAGCTAAACATGATGCAAATCAAACTAATCCTAAAGGAAAACAAAAAATAATAAATCATATATATTTTTGATATAAATAAAAATTTAAAAAATTATAATTCCCAATTAAAAAAATAAATCTTAATAAAATTAATGCTAAACTTACTTCATAAGAAATAGTCTGAGCTACTGCCCGTAAACCCCCTAATAAAGCATAATTTGAATTTGAAGATCACCCAGCAACTATTACAGTATAAACCCCTAAACTAGTAATACATAAAAAAAATAAAACCCCTAAATTAAAAGAATATAATTTAATTAAATAAGGTATTCTCATTCAAATTAATAATGATAAAAACAAAGAAAAAATAGGAGAAAAATAATAAAAAATATAATTTGATAATAAAGGATAAGTTTGTTCCTTAGTAAATAACTTCACAGCATCACTAAAAGGTTGTAATAACCCTATAAAACCCACTTTATTTGGCCCTTTTCGAATTTGAATGTATCCTAAAACTTTACGCTCTAGTAAAGTCAAAAAGGCTACTCCTACTATTACACAAATTACTAATAATAAACTTCCAATTAATGATAACAAATAATCTATAAAAAACAATACTATTTATAATTAATTAAATTATATAAATAAATTCTAAATTTATTGCACTAATCTGCCAAAATAGTTTTATTAAATATTAATATAATTCATATATTTAAAATTTATATTTTTTATATTAGGTCCTTTCGTACTATAATATAATAATTAATTAAAGATAGAAACCAACCTGGCTTACGCCGGTTTGAACTCAGATCATGTAAGAATTCAAAGGTCGAACAGACCTAAACTTTAAACTTCTACACCTAAAAATAACTCTTAATCCAACATCGAGGTCGCAATCTTTTTTGTCGATAAGAACTCTAAAAAAAAATTACGCTGTTATCCCTAAGGTAACTTAATTTTTTAATCAATATAATTGGATCAAATATTCATATATTAATGTAAATAAATAATAAAAGTTAATTAAATTTTAATACCACCCCAGTAAAATTTTTTATTAAATTATAAATTTAATTATTCTTTTTAATTTATAATTAACAAAAATAAAGATCTATAGGGTCTTCTCGTCTTTTAATTATATTTTAACTTTTTAATTAAAAAATAAAATTCTATAAAAATTTAAAAAAGACAGTATATATCTCATTCAACCATTCATACAAGCCTTCAATTAAAAGACTATTGATTATGCTACCTTCGCACAGTCAAAATACTGCGGCCCTTTAATAATTATCAGTGGGCAGGTTAGACTTTAAATTAAATACAAAAAGACATGTTTTTGATAAACAGGTGAATATATAATTTGCCGAATTCCTTATTTAAACCTCTCAATTTAAATAATTTATATAAACTAAATATACTAATTTTATCATAATTTATAAATTATTAAAATTAAAATTTATATTTTAATAAATAATTTAATTTTATAATAAATAATAAAAAATTTAAAATAAATTATAACAAATTTATTAATGATAACTATTTTTAAGCTTACATTTATTAATTATTTTATTAAAAATTTAAAAATTTATTTTAAAGCTAATCCCTTAAAATATTAATTTTATCAAATAAAAATATTAAATAAATAATCTTTTTAATTAATAAATCTAAATTAAATTTATTTCTTAAAAAACTAGATATATTTTAAAACGATTAACGTTTCATTTCTAGTTATATATTAAAAATAATTATTCCACAGTAACTTTTATATATAACTAAATCTTTAAAATTCGAGAAAAATTATTATAATAATTAATTAATTAATAAACCCTGATACACAAGGTACAATAAATTAAATTTTCTTTTAAAATAAAAATTTTTCAAATTATTTCAATATTCTTTTACAATACAAATAAACTATTATTAAAATTATTATTTCTTTAAAAAATACTAAAACCATAATTAATTAAAATTATTTTTATTAAATAAAATACTTAAATAAATAAAATTAATAAATAAAATTTAATCAATTTAAATTGATTTGCACAAATTTCTTTTCAATGTAAATGAAATACTTTACTAATTAAGCTTTAAATTGTCTTTCTAGATACACTTTCCAGTACATCTACTATGTTACAACTTATCTTATTTTAAAAATAAGAACGATGGGCGATATGTACATGTTTTAGAGCTAAAATCATATAAATAATCTTTTTTATATTACTATTAAATCCACCTTCAAATCTCTATTTCAAAAAATTATCCATTTAAATAAAATTATTGTAATCCATTTCTACTTAAACATAAACTGCACCTTGACCTGACATTTTATCAAATAAAATTTTTAGAAAATTTTTATCTTATAACATATTCTGATGACGGCGATATACAAATTAAACAAATTTAAGTAAGGTTCAATGTGAATTATCAATTACAGAACAGATTCCTCTAAATAGACTAAAACACCGCCAAATTTTTTAAATTTTAAGAATATAACTAATACTACTTTAGCATTTAAATATTTATTTTTAATAATAGGGTATCTAATCCTAGTTTATTATAAAAAGTTTATAGCTTAAATTATTCTTATTAAATAATAAATAAATAAATTTAAAAATTTCACCTAATAAATTTAAATTTATATTATAAATTTTATAATTTAACTAATACTAAAAATTTTTATTTGTATTATTTGTATAACCGCGGTAGCTGGCACAAATTTTACCAATACTATATATTATTACTAATACAAAATTTCTTTTTTAATTAATATCAATTACTGCGAATAAATTTTTAAATTTAATTTTTTAAAAATTAAACTAATTCATACAAAAATTTACATGTAAAATAAAATAATAATAAAAATATTAACCAAAATAAAATAATATTTATATAAATTAAAATAATAATTTAAAAATTTATATTTTATTAATATTTATTAAATAAATTTATAAAATATATATTTTATTAAATTAATTACAAATAATACTAATAACAACATAAATTAGTTCATTACTCCCTAAAAATATCGCATTATTAAAAATAACCCCTTAATTTATTTTTAATATTTTTAATATTTAAATAATTTATTAATATATATAATTATTTAATATTTATTAATATTTATTAAATAAATTTATAAAATATATATTTTATTAAATTAATTACAAATAATACTAATAACAACATAAATTAGTTCATTACTCCCCAAAAATATCGCATTATTAAAAATAACCCCTTAATTTATTTTTAATATTTTTAATATTTAAATAATTTATTAATATATATAATTATTTTATATTTATTAATTAATATTTTTAATAATTTATAAAATTATATAAATAATTTAATTAATTAATTTATTATTATATTAAATAATTTAAGTTTACTCCTAATTTTTTTTTTTTTTTTTTTTATATATAAAATTTTAAATTAAATAAATCAATTTAATTTATTTAATTATTTATATAATATATAAATAATTTATATTTAATATATATATTTATATAAATAATATTTATTAATAAATTATTTATATTAATATATTATATATATATAATAAAAATTTAATATATATATAATTTTAATTATATATTTAATTAATTATGGTCATAATTAATTAATAATTTATATAAATCTATTCTATATTATTATAAATTTATTATATATTAAGTTATTTTTTTTTTTTCTTCATTTAGGACCCATAGGCTTATAAATACTTCACTGTTATTTATGTTTAACCATAATTATGTTTGATTGTGATATATTATATATTATAATATAAATATTTAATTATTAATATAGATTATATATATTAGTAAATATAATATATATATATATATAATAAATATAAATATTTAATTATAATATAAATATTTATATTATATTTTTATAAATATTTAATTATAATATAAATATTTATATTATATTTTTATAAATATTTAATTATAATATAAATATTTATGTTAAAAATAATAATATAATAATAAAAATTGTGAATAATTTTATTAAACCAGTTCCATTTTTTTTTTTTGTACATATAAATAAAAAAAAATATTTTT